CCAAAATGAATATTTGTGAACAGTGTGGATGTCATTTGAAAATGAGTAGTTTCGATAGAATCGAACTTTCGATTGATCCCGGTACTTGGGATCCTATGAATGAAGACATGGTCTCTCTGGATCCCATTGAATTTCATTCCGAGGAGGAACCTTATAAAGATCGTATTGATTCTTATCAAAAAAATACAGGATTAACTGAGGCTGTTCAAACAGGCACAGGTCAATTAAATGGCATTCCCGTAGCAATTGGGGTTATGGATTTTCAGTTTATGGGGGGTAGTATGGGATCCGTAGTAGGTGAAAAAATCACACGTTTGGCTGAATATGCTACCAATAAATCTTTACCTCTTATTTTAGTGTGTGCTTCCGGAGGAGCGCGCATGCAAGAAGGAAGTTTGAGCTTGATGCAAATGGCTAAAATATCTTCCGCTTTATATGATTATCAATCAAATAAAAAGTTATTTTATGTCGCAATTCTTACATCCCCTACCACAGGTGGGGTGACGGCTAGTTTTGGTATGTTGGGGGATATCATTATTGCCGAACCCAACGCTTACATTGCATTTGCGGGTAAAAGAGTAATTGAACAAACATTGAATAAGACAGTACCTGAGGATTCACAAGTGGCTGAATATTTATTCCATAAGGGCTTATTTGATCCAATCGTACCACGTAATCTTTTAAAGGGCGTTTTGAGTGAATTATTTCAACTCCATGCTTTCTTTCCTTTGAATCAAACTTAGATTAACTATAGTCTTAATTCTTAATTTAAGAATTCATTTTATAATTAATACAAAAAAATAAATTTTTGAAATAAAAATAATTAAATTAATTATAAGATACGAAAAATAAAATAACGAAGAATAAATAATAAAATAATGGATTATTATACATCTATTTCGTGTAGAAACATATAGAAAAAGTAGAAAAAGGTGAATAAGTATGGTTATTTACATTACATATTTTGTCATTTATTAAAACATATACTTATATATTCCTTATTTAAGTATATACTATTTTAAGTATATACTTACTTTAGGTATACTTAGTCTAATATAAGTGTATATTATAAGTATAATAGAATATTTATATTCTATAAATATAATTATTATATATGAATTATAAGATATCTTTATAAGGTTAAAATAAAAATAACAGGTACAAATATTAAATCGAGGTACCCATTCAATGATAACTCTCAACAACTTTCCCTCCATTTTTGTGCCTTTAGTGGGCTTAGTATTTCCGGCAATTGCAATGGTTTCTTTATCTCTTCATGTTCAAAAAAACAAGATTTTTTAGATACTATATGGACAAATCTTATCCATGTTTTTTTTTCAAGCTGACTTGGATCATAACACCTATATATAAATAATATATCCTATATATATTAAATATATATTTAATATATATAGTATATATTTAAATATTGGATAACATGTGACTTCTTTCGAGCGTAAGCTCTTATGTATGTGGAAACATGATAGATATATGGGTAAATCAATTATAAAAATTTTGGTCCATATCAGCGAAAATTTAGGAAATGTAAAGTCAATAGAATAGATATATGTGGATATCTATAGGAATCGTATGAAAGATATTCTATTTTTTTAGTTTGGGTCTAAGCAATTTGATGAATTATTCTTAAAGGTTCATGTCATAGTAGTGCTGGTTGATGAGAGTTACTTCGGAAACAAAAAAAAGTAAAATAATTTTTATTTTTGTTATTCTTCCAATTCCAATAAAATGTAACTAGGTCTAGTGAGAATATGAGTTGGCGATCAGAACGTATATGGATAGAACTTATAACGGGATCTCGAAAAATAAGTAATTTTGGCTGGGCCCTTATTCTATTTTTAGGTTCATTAGGGTTTGTATTGGTTGGAACCTCCAGTTATTTTGGTAGGAATTTGATATCTTTATTTCCTTCTCAGCAAATAAACTTTTTTCCGCAAGGGATCGTGATGTCTTTCTATGGGATCGCGGGTCTTTTTATTAGCTCCTACTTGTGGTGCACGATTTTGTGGAATGTAGGTAGTGGTTATGATCGATTCGATATAAAAGAGGGTATAGTGTGTATTTTTCGTTGGGGATTTCCTGGAAAAAACCGTCGTATATTCCTCCGATTCCTTATGAAAGATATTCAGTCCATCAGAATCGAAAATAAAGAGGGTCTTTTTGCTCGTCGTGTTCTTTATATGGAAATCAGAGGCCAGGGGGCCATTCCCTTGACGCGTACTGATGAGAATTTAACTCCACGAGAAATTGAGCAAAAAGCTGCTGAATTGGCCTATTTCTTGCGCGTACCAATTGAAGTATTTTGAAAAAAGGAACTGAAGAATGAATACTTTATAATAGGTAAAAAACTCATGAATTCTCTTTTTTTTTAACTTAAGGGAAATTTCTTCCGAACGCGTATTCGAGCCAAAGTAAACATATACGAAGTAACCCTAAAACGAAAATTTTTGTGTCCAAAGTTTTTGTTTCGAAATTTTTTATATTCTAATTATTTAATAGATAATAGAAGGGGAGTTCTTTCGTCTGGAAATCCGACTAATATAAATTTGAAGTGGGCTTTTTCTTAGTCTGTATTCTTTCTCGATTCAAGGACTAACCACTATACTGCATCACAAATAAAAACCCCGAAATCTATTAATGGGCTCGATGACTTGGAATATAATTTATGCTTGATATAAATATTAGTATCATATAGAGTCGACGAATGGGGTGAGTTCATTAAAACTTCAAAAATTCACAGACGAAAAAATGGTAAAAAAGAAAGTATTCATTTCCCTTCTATATCTTGCATCTATAGTATTTTTCCCTTGGTGGATTTCTCTCTCATTTAAAAAAAGTATTGAATCTTGGATTACTAACTCGTGGAATATTAGACAATCCGAAATTTTTTTGAATGATATTCAGGAAAAGAGTATTCTAAAAAAATTCATAGACTTAGAGGAACTCCTTCGTTTGGAGGAAATGCTAAAGGAATACCCAGAAACGCATTTACAAAAACGTCGCGTCGAAATCTACAAAGAAACAATCCAATTGATCAAGATGCACAATGAGGATCGTATCCATACAATTTTACACTTCTCGACAAATATAATCTGTTTCGTTATTCTAAGTGGTTATTCTATTCTAGGTAATGAAGAACTTGTTATTCTTAACTCTTGGGTTCAAGAATTCCTATATAACTTAAGCGACACAATAAAAGCTTTTTCTATTCTTTTATTAACTGATTTATGTATAGGATTCCATTCGCCCCACGGTTGGGAATTAATGATTGGTTCTATCTACAAAGATTTTGGATTTTCTTATAATGATCAAATTATATCTGGTCTTGTTTCTACTTTTCCAGTCATTTTAGATACAATTTTTAAATATTGTATCTTTCGTTATTTAAATCGTGTATCTCCTTCACTTGTAGTGATTTATCATTCAATGAATGACTGAAAATTGATCGATCGACCCAATTAGAATATTTGTTACTTTGTAAATAAGCAAAACATTTAAAATTCTACTTATTCTTTCTGCCCAGCCAAGGGTTTCTCCAATATTTCAGAAAAATTATTTCAGTAAATCGCAAAATTCTAGATAGGGAACTCCACTAGCGACCTACCTAATTTTATTGTAGAAAATTTTGGGATCAATGATTGGACCATGCAAACTAAAAAAACCTTTTCGTCGATAAAGAAAGAGATTACTCGATCCATTTCCATATCGCTCATGATATACCTAATAACTCACGCACCCATTTCAAATGCTTATCCCATTTTTGCACAGCAGGGTTATGAAAACCCACGAGAAGCAACTGGCCGTATTGTATGTGCCAATTGCCATTTAGCTAATAAACCCGTGGATATCGAGGTTCCACAAGCGGTACTTCCGGATACTGTATTTGAAGCAGTTGTTCGAATTCCCTATGATCTGCAAGTGAAACAAGTTCTTGCTAATGGTAAAAAAGGGGCTTTGAATGTGGGAGCGGTTCTTATTTTACCCGAGGGATTTGAACTAGCCCCTTCCGATCGTATTTCGCCTGAGATTAAAGAAAAGATAGGAAATCTATCTTTTCAAAGTTACCGCCCTGCTAAAAAAAATATTCTTGTGATAGGACCAGTTCCTGGTCAGAAATATAGCGAAATCACCTTTCCTATTCTTTCCCCGGACCCTGCGACTAACAAAGACGCTCACTTCTTAAAGTATCCCATATATGTAGGTGGGAATAGAGGAAGGGGTCAGATTTATCCCGACGGGAGCAAGAGTAACAATAATGTGTATAATGCTACAGCAGCTGGTATAGTAAGTAAAATCATACGAAAAGAAAAAGGGGGTTATGAAATAACCATAGTGGAGGCATCGGATGGGCGTCAAGTGATTGATATTATCCCCCCAGGGCCGGAACTTCTTGTTTCTGAGGGCGAATCCATCAAACTTGATCAACCATTAACGAGTAATCCTAATGTGGGCGGATTTGGTCAGGGAGATGCAGAAGTAGTACTTCAAGATCCATTACGTGTTCAAGGCCTTTTGCTCTTCTTGGCATCCGTTATTTTGGCACAAATCTTTTTGGTTCTTAAAAAGAAACAGTTTGAGAAGGTTCAATTGTCCGAAATGAATTTCTAGATTGGTGGATTTTTCAACATCAAGTTTTAAAAAGAAACAAACTTTTGTTGGCAATTATATTAGGTAATTGTGTATGATCAAAAAAAAATTGTTTTTTTTATATTTATATATAGACCGGATTTCGGGAATTACTTATACTGGTCGTGAGATGTATATTGTGAAGAAGACTCTTTTATTTTTGACTTATCTCTTTTTTGTTTTTTCAATCCAAATCGAAGTGATATAGACTGAATCAGTAGTTTTATATTCGAATAGAATCAAATATAAACAAAGGATAAATGAAAGGAACAAGTGGTTTTAGGGGGGTGGTTCGTCGTCTCCTAGTCCGTGACACAAGAAAAGGTTTTTTCGACAACCCTTTCTTGTGTCGAATT